ATAAACTATTTTCGATGAGAATTTTTATTTTAATTGAAAAAAAGAGAATCATTTCTTTCAATACTCACTTATTATTAGTTAACAATCCTAATCCTCATATGCTTAATTCTGATAGGAAATAAAATAGTAAAATAATTATTCATCGAATGACTATTCATCTATTGTATTTTCATCAAATAGGGGGCAGGAAGATTCTATGGAAAAATGGTGGTTCAATTCGATGTTGTCTAACGAGAAGTTAAAGTTAGAACATAGGTATGGTTTAAGTAAATCAATGGGAAGTCTTGATGCTATTGGCCATACCAGTGGAAATGATGAACCCCTTCTAAATGATATGGAGAAAAATTGGAGTGATAGTGTTAGTTATAGTTTCAGTAATGTTGATTATTTATTTGGTATCAGGGATATTTGGAGTTTGATCTCTGATGACACTTTTTTAGTTAGGGATAGTAATGGTGACAGTTATTCCGTATATTTTGATATTGAAAATCATAGTTTTGAGATTGACAATGATAGTTCTTTTCTGAGTGAATTAGAAGGTTTTTTTTCTAGTTTTTTGAATAGGGGGTCTAAGAGAAACAATCACTACTATTATCATTACATGTATGATACTCAATCTAGTTGGACTAATCACATTAATAGTTGCATTAATAGTTATCTTCGTTTTGAAGTCAGTATTAATAGTTCCATTTCAGGTGGTACTGACAATTACAGTGACAGTTACATTTATAATTTCATTTGTACTGAAAATGTAAGTGGTAGTGAAAGTGGAAGTTTTAGTATAAGAACTCGTAATAATGGCAGTGATTTCAATATAAGAGGAAGATCTAATGATTTCGATATAAATAAAAAATACAGACATTTATGGGTTCAATGCGAAAATTGTTATGTATTAAATTATAAAAAACTTCTTAGGTCAAAAATGAATGTTTGTGAACAGTGTGGATATTATTTGAAAATGAGTAGTTCAGATAGAATCGAACTTTCGATTGATTCGGGCACTTGGGATCCTATGGATGAAGATATGGTTTCTATGGACCCCATTCAATTTCATTCAGAAGAGGAACCTTATAAAGATCGTATCAATTCTTATCAAAGAAAGACAGGTTTAACTGAAGCTGTTCAAACAGGCATAGGTCAACTAAACGGTATTCCCGCAGCAATTGGGGTTATGGATTTTAAGTTCATGGGAGGTAGTATGGGATCTGTAGTAGGTGAGAAAATCACTCGTTTGATTGAGTATGCTACTAATCGATCTCTACCTGTCATTATTGTGTGTGCTTCTGGAGGAGCACGCATGCAAGAAGGAAGTTTGAGCTTGATGCAAATGGCTAAAATATCTTCTGCTTCATATAATTACCAATCCACTAAAAAGTTATTCTATGTACCAGTCCTTACATCTCCTACAACCGGTGGAGTAACAGCCAGTTTTGGTATGTTGGGAGATATCATTATTGCTGAACCTAATGCGTACATTGCATTTGCGGGTAAAAGAGTAATTGAACAAACATTGAATAGGACAGTACCCGATGGTTCACAAGCGGCTGACTATTTATTCCATAAAGGCTTATTTGACCCAATCGTACCACGTAATCCTTTAAAAGGTGTTCTAAGTGAGTTATTTCAGCTCCATGGTTTCTTTCCCTTGAATCAAAATTCAAAAAATTAAAGTATAGCACTAGATTCAGTTATTTTGTTTGTAGCGAACAAGTATTTAGTTCATCATAATAAAAAAAAACTAAGAAAAATGTTCTTTGGTGATATAAGTTACACTTTCTAGTAAGAGTCAGAAGTTTCGGATAATTTTTTTTCTTCCGGATCCAGATCCATTTTTTATCTTACCCCTATTCATGATTAGGTATTATGAACCTCTATCAACAGGATAAAATAAAAAAGTGAATTTCTCTTTCCGAGGAATTCGAATTTTGGGAAAAAAAAAAGAAATATCAAATATGGAAATGAAATAAAATAATTTCTACATCTATCGCATTTTTACTATGAATCCCTGTTTGTTGGATCCTATTATTTAGAGTCGCGAATTCATAATGAACTTCATTTTCATAAGAAAACTCCTTTAAAATAAAAAACTCCTTATTAGATTAGAAAGAAAGATAGAAAGAACATAAGGATGGGAGAAGAAGAATAATAAAATTTGTAAAAGAAGATTACCCTATTTATATTCGTGTAGAAAGATGAATAGGTACACTTAATTTAGTTCTACATTTTTGCACTTATTATCTATCCTTTTTTTTCTTTAAATTTAATATTTTAATATTATTTTTATATTTCAAATTTCTATTTTAATATAAATATATTATTTAGAAATTATATATTTATATATACTTAATTGTTTATATATACTTAGTAGTATAATATTATATAAAATACAATAGTCAATATTACCTAATATTACTTATAATAGATATACTTATCATATCATAAGATATCTTTCTAATAGATACAAATATATAGATACAAATATTAAATCGAGGCACCCATTCTATGACAGATCTCAACTTACCCTCTATTTTTGTGCCTTTAGTGGGCCTAGTATTTCCGGCAATTGCAATGGCTTCTTTATCTCTTCATGTCCAAAAAAATAAGATTGTCTAGATCCAATGGGACCAAATCCTATCAATTTATTTCAACACTGTATCATAATACAGATATTTTTTTAGTGCAATATGGTACGATATGTGGCTCTTTCCACACACAAATGAAAGAACTGTTATGTATGCGGATACATGCTATCTGCATAAATGCATGTATATATATATAGCTGGTTAAAAATGGATCAGTAAATATTTTTAATAGAAGGTCAATGTATCTAACCAATTACTCCACATCAGAATAGTGCTAGTTGATGAAAGTTACTTCGGGATCAAGAAAGGTAAAGTCAAATTTGGGTTATTCTCTCAATTCCAATCGAATGCAACTGGATCTAGTATAGTATGAATTGGCGATCAGAACATATATGGATAGAACTTATAAGGGGGTCTCGAAAAACAAGTAATTTTTGCTGGGCCTGTATCCTTTTTTTAGGTTCACTAGGATTCTTAGCGGTTGGAACTTCCAGTTATCTTGGTAGGAATCTGATATCCATATTTCCATCTCAGCAAATTCTTTTTTTTCCACAAGGAATCGTGATGTCTTTTTATGGGATCGCAGGTCTGTTCGTTAGCTCCTATTTGTGGTGCACAATTTTGTGGAATGTAGGTAGTGGTTATGACCAATTCGATAGAAAAGAAGGAATTGTGTGCATTTTTCGTTGGGGATTTCCTGGAATAAATCGTCGCATCTTCCTTCGCTTCCTTATGAGAGATATCCAATCAATCAGAATTGAGGTTAAAGAGGGTCTTTATCCTCGTCGTGTCCTTTATATGGAAATCAGAGGTCAAGGGGCCATTCCCTTGACTCGTACTGATGAGAATTTTACTCCACGAGAAATTGAACAAAAAGCTGCCGAATTGGCCTATTTCTTGGGCGTACCAATTGAAGTATTTTGAAATGAATTGAACACAATAAAGAATAAATGTTTTATCGGCATGGGGGAAGGAACTTGCTAATTCCTTTTTTAATACAATTGAAGTCTTTTTGGAATGTTCATTTGAACAAAACATGTTAGATTATTCTATTTCCTCCTTCCTTTGTCGTGGCGACTCCCATAGAATAAACCAAAAAAGCAGGAGGGCGTATATGGAATAACTATAATAAACTATACTATAATAAAGAAGAAAATTAAGAAAAGAAGAAATTTTTGTATACCATTTGTATACCAAAAGTATTTCGTATGCGTATGGATCCCAACTCAATTCTTTTCTACTAGAAAATTTCTACTAGAAAAAAGACTAATCTAAGGCTAATATAATAAGTAAGGATTCATCAAATATATCCAAGATTTATTTCGTAATACGGAATTCATCTCATCTTTTTAGGCCCAAAATTTTGATGATACCTTTTTTCCTTGGTTGTGGCTAGGCGGTGAAACATTTCGAAATAATTAACTGGGGGGGGTTTTCGTTTCTAAATCCGATTCGTTATTTTAAGTGGGTTTTCGAGTATTCATAGAAAGGAACAAATGAAGATGAAATTGCTTCGAATTTGCCCATTCGAATTTGCCCAATTGAGATATCTAGGAATAATATTGATTTTGCATTTTTATCCGAAAAGGGCGAACCCTTATCCCATTTCTATATTCCTTCTAGATCCAAGAACTAAATTCAATTTTGACACAAAAATTGGAATGAATAGACCCATAGGTTCAATACCTTGTTATAGAACTCGTGCTTCAGAGAAATATCATATAGAGTCAACGAATGAAGCAGGTTCATTAACGATTCAATTCACAGATAAAAAATGAAAAAAAAGAAAGCATTGCCTTCTTTCCCATATCTTGTATCTATAGTATTTTTGCCCTGGTGGGTCTCTCTCCCATTTAATAAATGTCTGGAACTTTGGGTTACAAATTGGTGGAATACCGGGCAATCCAAAACTCTCTTGAATATCATTCAAGAGAAAAACGTTCTAGAAAGATTCATAGAATTAGAAGAACTCTTTCTGTTGGACGAAATGATAAAGGAGTACCCGGAGACACATATACAAAAACTTCGTATAGGAATACACAAGGAAACGATACAATTGGTCAAAACACACAATGAATATCATCTCCATATCATTTTGCATTTCTCGACAAATATAATCTCTTTCGCTATTCTAAGTGGTTATTTTATTTTGGGTAATGAGGAACTTGTCATTCTTAATTCTTGGGTTCAGGAATTCCTCTATAACTTAAGTGACACAATAAAAGCTTTTTCGATTCTTTTAGTTACTGATTTATGGATTGGATTTCACTCGACTCATGGTTGGGAACTAATAATTGGTTCGTTCTACAACGATTTTGGATTGGCTCATAACGATCAAATTATATCTGGTCTTGTTTCCACCTTTCCAGTTATTCTAGATACAATTGTGAAATATTGGATTTTCCATTATTTAAATCGTGTATCTCCTTCGCTTGTAGTCATTTATCATTCAATGAATGAATGAAGAACTCATTTGATCTCCTGATATCAATCAAATAAATCAGAATCTTTCTTCCTTTATAAAGAAACCATTTTGAATCTTACTTAATTCTTTATATTTTATTTCTACCAGTTCAAGGTATTCGTCCTATATTACAGTACAACTATTCCAGTACAATGACAGACTCGTGCATAGGGAACTTTACTAGTTCCCTATCTAATTTATTGTAGAAATTCCGAGATCCATGATTGGACATGCAAAATAGAAATACTTTTTCTTGGGTAAAGGAACAGATGACTCGATCCATTTCTGTATCGATCATGATATATGTAATAACTCGAGCATCCATTTCAAATGCATATCCCATTTTTGCGCAGCAGGGTTATGAAAACCCACGAGAAGCAACTGGACGAATTGTATGTGCTAATTGCCATTTAGCTAATAAGCCCGTGGATATTGAAGTTCCGCAAGCTGTGCTTCCTGATACTGTATTTGAAGCAGTTGTTCAAATTCCTTATGATATGCAACTGAAACAAGTTCTTGCTAATGGTAAAAAAGGGGGTTTGAATGTGGGTGCTGTTCTTATTTTACCCGAGGGATTCGAATTAGCCCCCCCCGATCGTATTTCTCCTGAGTTGAAAGAAAAGATAGGAAATCTGTCTTTTCAGAGTTATCGTCCCAATAAAAAAAATATTCTTGTGATAGGTCCTGTTCCGGGTCAGAAATATAGTGAAATCGTCTTTCCCATTCTTTCCCCCGACCCTGCTACAAAGAAAGACGTTCACTTCTTAAAATATCCCATATATGTGGGTGGGAACAGAGGAAGGGGTCAGATTTATCCTGATGGTAGCAAGAGTAACAATACAGTCTATAATGCTACATCAGCAGGTATAGTAAGCAAAATAGTACGTAAAGAAAAGGGAGGATATGAAATAACCATAGTTGATGCATCGGATGGACGTCAAGTGGTTGATATTATACCTCCAGGACCAGAACTTCTTGTTTCAGAGGGTGAATCCATTAAGCTTGATCAACCATTAACAAGCAATCCCAATGTAGGAGGGTTTGGTCAGGGAGATGCAGAAATAGTGCTTCAAGATCCATTACGCGTCCAAGGCCTTTTGTTCTTCTTCGCATCTGTTATTTTGGCACAAGTTTTTTTGGTTCTTAAAAAGAAACAGTTTGAAAAAGTTCAATTGTACGAAATGAATTTTTAGGTCCAGAGATTCCTTACCATTTGGTAAAAAGTGCCGATTTTTTGTCCATCGATACAATTATGTATGATCAAAAAATTCTGTAAATCCTTTTGCTTGCTTTGTTTATACTCTTTTTGTTTTGCAGGACGCCTGGAATTCATTACTTGTATTCCATTTTAGTAATAAACAATAGGCATACAAACAAATACAAAAGAAGAGAATACAAGGCAAGGATGATAAAAATGAAAGGAACAAATACTTTTAGGAAGGATTACTAGTCTTCCTAATCTTCTATTCGACGCAAGACGACACAAGAAAACGGGTGAAAATTCCTTTTTCTTGTGTCGTCTTGTATCAAAATAATAATTATTTTTTTCCTGTTCATCAAAGATTACTATTCCTTTCCTTCTTTTCCGGGTCTATCGGAACTCCTTTGTTTAGATTCATAAGAAGTGGTGGACAAACAAAGGAAAAAAAGGATTATGGGTGAATAAGTTATTGAGCAAATAGAATTTATTCACTTATTCAATATCTTCACTTATTCAATAATCTTCACTTATTCAATATAAGTTAAACTTCTAACTTAGAGAAATTATTCAAACAAAAAGACTGTTCTGGTTGAAAGGCAGATTTTATTTTTACGAATATCCAAATCTTTATTTATTATATGATCAGATATATGATCAGAGTTTTTATTTTATTTTTAGAGTAGTTTTGATTAAGGTTCTATTAGTTTAGTCTAGAAATGATTTGCAGGATGTCTCATCCCTAGAAATCAATATAATTATTATATTGGATTATAGATAAAATTGATTGATTCGTTCTTTCTTCTTGCTTCCAGTTAATATTTTGGGGGAAGGGCAGGGACTATGAATCAACCACTAGATTCAATTGTTCACAAATATCATTAAGAAACAAAAGAATAGAGTGGTTTGAAACATCAGAGCAAAGGATCCTTTTTGTCATTTCTACAAAACAAATATAATATTTTGATTATGCTGACTGGATAACTAACCAATTTGTAGGTTATGGAATAGATCAAAGTCTCATTATAAGAGTAAGAACTCCGCGGGCCCTTTCCGCTCTAATCAGACAAAGGAGGGTAAGGACCCGCTAAGTTCTTACTTTTTCATGTCTACAACCCAGCTCATCCGATTACTAGAGAGATGAACCCAACCCAGAATATGAACCGTAAAAGAAAACACCTATTAAACCGATCACAAGAATACCAGTTACAGTACCTATCAGCCAAAGAGGAATCCTTCCAGTAGTATCGGCCATT